TTATATATTAAATAGCTCTACTTGGGGTTATATTTACAGATCTAGGGAGATGTCTGTCTAAGGAAGGCGAATCTTTAAAGTAAGGGGGTGCGACCTTACGGGCGGTAGAGATTATAATATTTGGCTTTGAAGTATTGTTAAGTCTATTTATATTGTGGTGTTATTATTCTTGTTTTTGGGGTTTGGCAAGAAATGTTATTAACATTCATAATACGGGCTTAACGGGGGGTAAGGGGGGTTTGTGGAATAAAAATTAACTAATACTGATTTAATTGGGTCTTGGGGTATGCGTATGCGTATGCGTATGCGTATGCGTATGCGTATGCGTATGCGTATGCGTATGCGTATGCGTATGCGTATGCGTATGCGTATGCGTATGCGTATGCGTATGCGTATGCGTATGCGTATGCGTATGCGTATGCCTGTATGTCTGTATGTCTGTATGTCTGTATGTCTGTATGTCTGTATGTCCTGCGACCATTAACCTTTTAACCCCTGATTGCACCAGCTATTACGTAAACCATCAAGTCATGCAAACAACTTTGTATGTCCTTAGATCATTATCCGACTGTCCCGGCCCTCATTATGTGGGTTTAGGGTGTACATTCAGAAGTCCAGCTTGACTTAAATGTTCCGTGTCGGGGCCTTTGACGGCCAATGCTGAGTCCAAGCATCCCCTTAAAATTAAAAATACCAAGGGCATGACACCACAGTTATGCCGCGGCATGGGCTGATTAGTAATGATTCCATCGAGATGTCTTATTTAAGAGGAACGAGTGGGCGATTATTAGTTTTATGTGCCTGAAGTAAGAACCAGATGCCGTTTACGACCCAGAGTAGAAACCCCCACATTTTATGGGCCTGGGACAAGAAGAGGGGTACCTGTTAGGCGGGTTGTTGGTTTCACGGAGGTTGTCAAATTACGAGATTGCTGTTGGCTGTGGATAGTCATGTTGTATATATATGATTTGACTTTATGGGGTATGTACGATCACGCATTATATGTATTATGTAATATTAATGTTATTATGTACTTGCTTAATATTCATGTGGAAAGTAATTTAATGTACAATTATACATAAAATGTATTATGTAATATTAATGTTATTATGTACTTGCTTAATATTCATGTGGGAAGTAATTTAATGTACAATTATACATAAAATGTATTATGTAATATTAATGTTATTATGTACTTGCTTAATATTCATGTGGGAAGTAATTTAATGTACAATTATACATAAAATGTATTATGTAGCTCTGGTGGACTAAGTATAGGATAGAGATTTTTGAGCATAGTAAGTAGAGATTTCCAAGAGGTAGTTTAATTAGAATATCAGCTTTGGGTGTTGATGGTAGGGTGTAATCTCTTCTCTTGAGTCTTTGGGGGAATTATTTTTCCCCTTCTCTGATTTACAAGACCAGTATAATTAATATACTACATAGACTCTTCATTTTAATAAGTGATTTTCTACAAGGCTAGTCAGAGGTATGAAAATAATAATGATGGAGAAGTAGAGGATTGATGCAATTTGTCCAATAATGACATATGGGTGTTCAACAGGTTGTCCTCCAATTCAGGTTAAGGTTAGAAGGTCTGCTGTTAATAGTCAGAATAAGCATTGGCTTAGAGGGCGGAAAGTTATACTGCGTTGTTTGGATGTATGAAGTAGGGGAATAATAATTAGAATAAGAATGGAGAGAACTAGAGCTAGTACCCCTCCTAATTTATTTGGGATTGATCGTAGGATTGCATACGCAAATAGGAAATATCACTCTGGCTTAATATGAGGAGGAGTATTTAGTGGATTTGCTGGTGTATAATTATCAGGATCTCCTAGTATGTCAGGGGAGAATAGTACTAGTATTAATAGAACTATAATTATTAGTAGTAATCCTAAGATGTCTTTAATCGTATAGTAGGGATGAAAAGGAATTATATCTATATTAGAGGGGATACCTGTTGGATTATTAGATCCTGTTTCATGAAGGAATAGGAGGTGAACTATGACCATGGCGGAAATGATAAATGGGAGTAAAAAGTGAAAGGCGAAGAATCGAGTTAAGGTAGCTTTGTCAACAGAAAAGCCTCCTCAAATTCACTCTACGAGGTCTGTGCCAATGTACGGGATTGCAGAGAGTAGATTAGTAATTACGGTTGCGCCTCAAAAAGATATTTGACCCCATGGGAGTACATATCCTATGAAGGCCGTTGCTATTACAGCAAATAGTAAAATTACTCCAATATTTCAGGTTTCTGTATATATGTAAGATCCATAGTAAAGTCCTCGTCCTACATGAAGATATAGGCAAATAAAAAATATAGAAGCTCCATTTGCATGTAAATAGCGTAGTACTCAACCGTAGTTTACATCTCGACAGATGTGGGTAACAGAGTTAAAGGCCGTAGCAGTGTCTGATGTATAATGTATAGCTAAGAATAGTCCTGTTAAGATTTGTAGTGCTAGACAGATCCCTAAAAGGGACCCAAAATTTCATCAAGATGAGATGTTTGATGGGGCGGGAAGATCAATGAATGAGCTATTAATAATTTTTATTAGGGGGTGGGATTTTCGAATGTTGGTCATTTATTAGTTCTTGTAGTTGAAATACAACGGTGATTTTTCGTGTCACTAGTCGTGGATATAATCCATGCAGGAATAATGATAATATATATTGTATCTATTTTAAGTATTATTTTTGTAGTTGGTTTTGTGGGATTTTCTTCTAAGCCTTCACCTATTTATGGGGGGGTTGGGTTGATTGTAAGTGGTGGGGTTGGTTGTGGTATTGTTGTAAGTTTTGATGGGTCATTTTTAGGGTTGATAGTATTTTTAATTTATTTAGGGGGAATGCTGGTAGTCTTTGGATATACAACAGCTATGGCTACAGAGCAGTATCCTGAAGCTTGGGTTTCTAATGTAGTAGTGTTAGGATCATTTATTGTTGGTTTAATTATAGAATTTTTGTTAATTCTATATGTTTTAGTTGATGAAAAATTGGAGGTAGTTTTTGAGTTTAATGAGATTGGGGATTGGGCAATTTATGATGTAGGTGATTTCGGAATATTTACTAAAGAGTCTATAGGAGTTGCTGCATTATATAGTTATGGTAATTGACTGGTAGTTGTTACTGGTTGATCTTTGCTTATTGGTGTAGTTATTATTTTGGAAATTACACGTGGAAATTAAATATAATAAGGGCTGTAGTTATAGTAATTAGGAAGGAGAAAAAGTATAGTTTGATTAGTCCTTTTTGGTTAGATACTATGATTGAAGTATTTTGTTGAATTTTGGTAATTAGTTTTGGCAGTGCATTTTCTAGTCAAATTAGGTCAAGTAATATGGTAGCTGATTTTTGACTTATAATTAAGCTTGTTAAAGGGTTTAAGCGATGTATAGTAAGTGGAAAATATCCTAGTATAGTTGAGAATTTGAATGCAGTTGAAGGGTATTTATATTTTAGGTTTTGAGTTATGTAGTTCAGTTCTAAAGCTATAGTAAAGCCTATTAGGGTTACAAATAGAGCCGTTAATTTTAGGTACAGTGGCATAGTTATTTGAGGCACAGTTGAGGGATTAATGTTATTGGAAATGAAGAATCCGGCAAAGATACTACCGATTAATAGACGTGTAATAGGATTAATTAGTAGGGGGTTGTTTTCATTAATTAGGATTAGAGAGGGAAATCGTGGTTTTCCAAGTAATGCAAAAAAGATAATACGGGTGCTGTAAACAGCTGTTAGTGAAGTGGCAATGAGAGTGATTAGTAGGGCTCAGGCGTTTATATAGGATGTATTTGCAGTTTCAATAATTAGATCTTTTGAGTAGAATCCGGTTAGAAAAGGTATTCCTGTCAATGCGAGACTACCAATGATTAAGGCGGAGGTTGTAAAGGGAAGAGATTTAAATAGTCCTCCTATTTTTCGGATATCTTGCTCATCACCTAGACTATGAATAATAGAGCCAGAGCATAGAAATAATATAGCTTTAAAGAATGCGTGTGTGCAGATATGAAGAAATGCTAGATGTGGTTGATTGATACCAATTGTTACTATTATTAGGCCTAGTTGGCTTGAAGTGGAGAAGGCTACGATTTTTTTGATGTCATTTTGGGTTAGAGCACAGATAGCTGTAAATAGGGTAGTAATAGCTCCCAGGCATAGAGCTATAGACTGAATTGTTTTGTTGTTTTCTATTAGGGGATAGAATCGGATAAGTAAAAAAATACCTGCGACTACTATTGTACTAGAATGTAGTAGGGCTGAGACTGGTGTAGGTCCTTCTATGGCAGAGGGTAGTCATGGATGTAGTCCAAATTGAGCTGATTTTCCTGTAGCAGCTAGTAGTAGGCCTATTAGTGGGAGAGTAGTATTATCTAAATTTAGTATAAAAATTTGTTGGAGTTCTCACGAATTTGAATTTGCTATAAATCATGCTATAGATAAGATAAATCCAATATCTCCAATACGATTATATAGGATTGCCTGTAATGCAGCTGTATTAGCATCTGCTCGTCCGTATCATCATCCAATTAATAGGAAAGATATAATACCGACTCCCTCTCAACCAATAAAGAGTTGAAAGATATTGTTAGCTGTAACTAAGATTAATATAGTAATTAGGAATATTAATAAGTATTTAAAAAATCGATTAATATTAGGATCTAGGTGCATGTATCATATTGAAAATTCTATAATAGACCAAGTGATAAATAGAGCTACGGGTACAAATATTATAGAGAAAAAATCTAGTTTAAAGCTGAGAGATAGTTTTATAGTTTGAATTGTCATTCAATGTCAGTTTGAGATTATTATTTCTTGGCCAGATTGAATAAATATAATAGTTGGAAGAATGCTAGTTATAAAAGAGTAAAAAATTATCGTTTTGATATATTGGGGATAAGAATAATGGTTAGGGATATTGTTAGGAGTAGATATTAGGGGTAATATGAGAATAATTAATGATAGTAGCATTAAGGTAGAAAATAGGTTTATAACTTTTATTTGGAGTTGCACCAATTCTTTGGTTCCTAAGACCAATGGATAACTCCTATCCTTTAAAAGTTAAAAAAGCCGTACTTTTAAGTACGGAGGCATGAATTAGCAGTTCTTGCATTCTTTTTCGGTAAATAAGAATTTTATCATTCTATTGTTAGATTCACAATCTAATGTTTTTATTAAACTATATTTACTAATATATGGTTCCCAGGATAATTTTGGGGTTAATTATTAATAGTAACAGGGGTGTGAGGTGTAGTAATATTAGAGTATTTTCTCGGGTGTAAGAGGGTTTAATATTGTGAATATGGTAGGTGTATTTACCTCGTTGAGTTATAATTAATATGTAGAGTGTATATAGAGCAGTAATGGTAATATTAATGCCTAGTAAAATTATAGAAAAATTAGATCATGAGAATATAGACATTGTTACAAATAACTCTCCGATTAGGTTAATGGATGGGGGTAGAGCTAGATTTGTTAAGCTTGCTAGAAGTCATCAGGCTGTTATAAGGGGAAGAATTGTTTGTAAGCCTCGAGCTAAAATTATAGTTCGGCTGTGAGTTCGTTCATAATTGGAATTTGCTAAGCAGAATAGTAATGAGGATGTTAGACCATGAGCGATTATTAGTGCAGTTGCTCCTATAAAGCCCCAGGGACTTTGAATTAAAATAGCTATAATTACAAGTGCTATGTGGCTAACAGATGAGTATGCAATTAATGATTTTAGGTCTGTTTGACGCAAGCAAATAGAGCTGGTTATAACTATGCCTCATAAAGAGAGTATTATGAAAGGATATGCTATAAAATTAACAGTTGGGTTAAGTATGATAGTAATACGTAATATTCCATATCCCCCTAGTTTTAGTAAAATGGCTGCTAGGACTATTGAGCCCGCAATTGGGGCCTCAACATGGGCTTTTGGTAATCATAGGTGAAGGCCGTATAGAGGTATTTTTACTATGAATGCTAATATAAATGCTAGTCATAAAATTGAGTCACTTCAAATGTGAGTTGGGGGTTCAGTTAGGTATTGAGTTAATAATATGTTTAGTGAGCCCAGAGTTGTTTGAGTATAAATTAAGGCAATTAGGAGAGGCAGCGATCCAGCTAAGGTGTAAAAAAGGAAATAAATTCCAGCATTTAATCGTTCTGTTTGGCCTCCTCAGCGAGTAATAATAATAAGAGTTGGTACTAGTGTAGCTTCAAATAAAATATAAAATATAATTAACTCGGTAGCGGAAAAGGTTATGATTAAGAAAATTTGAAGTAAAATTATTATTGTAATGTATAGTTTTTTTCGTATAAGAGATTCCTTAGTTATATGGTATTGGCTAGCAATAATTATAAGTGGTAAGAGTCAGGTTGTTAATATTAATAAGGGGGTTGATAGCGAGTCAGAGAAGAACAGTAGAGACAGATTTAAGCTATTATCACAGGGTTGGTTTATTAAGGGGAGACATGCTATACTAATTATCAGGCTATAGACTGTTGAGTTGATTCATATTATGTTACTTTTTGATAGTCATGTGAGTGGGATCAATATGGTTGTGGGGATAATAATTTTTAGCATTGGAGAAGATTAAGATTTTGTACGTAGTCAACTCCATATGTATTGGATACAACTACTAACAGTGATAATCCAAGGGCTGCTTCACATGCTGCAAATACTAGAAGAATAATAGGCATTATGCTAGCCAGAGTTGTATGAGTAATAAGAATTGTTACAGTGACGAGGACAAATAGGGAGAGTATTATCCCTTCTAGGCATAATAGTGAAGATATTAGGTGAGATCGGTATATAAGTAAACCTAAAAGAGATGTAGTAAATGCTAGTAGAATATTTAAATGAGTTAGGGACATATTGATAATTATGAAATTGATCATAATCTAATGAGTCGAAATCATTTATTTTATATTAAACTAATTATCATATTCTGATCATTCTAGTCCTTTTTGCATTCATTCATATGCCAGGCTAATAATTAATAGAGAAATAAGGAAAAGGGATATAAATAATATAGTTATCAGTTTATCAGTTTGAGAAGCTCATGGGAGTGGAAGTAATAATGCGATTTCAAGATCAAATAATAGGAAAGTAATTGCCACTAAGAAAAATTTTATAGAAAAGGGAAGGCGAGCTGAACCTATAGGGTCAAAACCGCATTCATATGGACTTGATTTTTCAGCGTATACGTTTATTTGAGGGAGCCAAAATGCAATTGTTACAAGTAGTGAGGCTAGTAGAGTATTAATAATTAAAGTTAAGATAAAATTTATTATTCTTTCTTGGAGTTTTTCCAAGACTAGCTGATTGGAAGTCAGCTGTACTAATTAATACTAAAAGAATAAGATCCTCATCAGTAAATAGAGACATATAAGAATAGTCATACGACATCTACAAAGTGTCAATATCAGGCTGCGGCTTCAAATCCGAAATGGTGGTTAGATGTAAAGTGATAATTTAATTGTCGCAGAAAACATACAATAAGGAATGTTGAGCCAATAATAACATGGAGACCATGAAATCCTGTAGCCATAAAAAAGGTAGATCCGTATACACCGTCGGAGATAGTAAATGGTGTTTCATAATATTCGGAGGCTTGTAAAAATGTAAAATATAAGCCTAGGAGAATAGTAATTAGTAATGCTTGTATTATATGTGTACGATTTCCCTCTATTAAGCTGTGGTGAGCTCAAGTAATAGACACTCCAGAAGCTAGTAGTACGGATGTATTTAGAAGTGGTACTTCTATGGGATTAAGAGGAGTAATACCTGCTGGAGGTCAATAACCTCCTAATTCTGGAGTAGGAGCCAGGCTTGAGTGGTAAAAAGCTCAGAAGAATCCGGAAAAAAAGAAGACTTCTGATAAGATAAATAAAATTATTCCATAACGAAGACCTTTTTGTACAATTGGTGTGTGGTGTCCCTGGAATGTGCTTTCTCGGACAATATCTCGTCATCATTGATATATTGTTAATATGTTAGTAGTCAGACCTAATAATAATAGAAGCGAAGTGTTAAAGTGGAATCATATAACTAGACCGGATGTTAGAAGAAGAGCTGATAGGGCTCCTGTTAATGGTCAAGGACTTGGATTAACTATGTGATATGCATGTGTTTGGTGGGTCATTAAGCGTTATCATGTAAATAGAGACTTACTAGTAGGGTAAAAACATATGCTTGAATTAAAGCAACGGCAAATTCTAATACTGTTAATAAGACTAAAATAATAAATGTAATAAAAGCAGTGGTTATACTAATATCTATTAGTGCTAGGGTAGCCCCTCCGATTAGATGAATAAGTAAGTGTCCTGCAGTGATGTTTGCTGTAAGTCGTACTGCCAATGCCATTGGTTGAATAAATAGGCTAATTGTTTCAATAATTACTAATATAGGAATTAAGGGTAGTGGTGTTCCTTGGGGTAAAAAATGTGCTAGAGATGCCTTAGTTTTATGACGGAAGCCTAGAATAACAGTGCCTGCTCAAAGAGGAATGGCCATGCCTAGGTTTATTGATAATTGGGTAGTTGGAGTAAAAGAGTGAGGTAAGAGGCCTAGCAGATTTGTTGAGCCAATGAATATAATGAGTGAGATTAATATAAGTGTTCAAGTTTGACCTTTCTTGCTATGGATAGCTATTATTTGTTTTGTTGTTATGCGAATTAATCATTGTTGAATTGAGACTCAGCGATTATTAATCAGTCGTGCTGTTGATGGGAATAGTATGCTTGGGAATATAATAATAAGTATGACAATAGGTAGTCCTATTATCGTTGGGGTAATGAAAGAGGCAAATAAATTTTCGTTCATTTAGCTTCTCAAGGGGTTGAGTGTTTTTGTGATTTAGTTGTCAGGGGTTCAGGGTTATTATAGTAATAATGTTTTGAAATTTTTAGTTGAAATATAATGAATAATGTAATGATTATCGAGATAATTGTAATAAATCATGTTGATGTATCTAACTGTGGCATATCATTAAGGGAAGGTTAAGGCTTCCAATCTCTAACTTAAAAGGTTAGTGCTATTTAGCTTCTTAATGAGATTATAGTATTGATGATGACCATTTTTCGAAATGTTTTAGAGGAATTATTTCAAGTACAATAGGTATAAAGCTATGATTAGATCCACAGATTTCAGAGCACTGTCCGTAGTATAAGCCTGGTCGAGTGGCTAGTAATGTTGTTTGATTTAGGCGACCAGGAATGGCGTCAGTTTTTAGTCCTAAAGAAGGAACGGCTCAAGAGTGTAGGACGTCTTCTGATGAGATTAGTATTCGAATTGTTAGCTCAGCAGGTAGTACTACTCGATTGTCAACCTCTAGTAAGCGAAGTTGGCCTGGGCTTAATTCTGAAGTAGGTACTATATAGGAGTCAAATATTAAATCTTCATAGTCTGTATATTCATAACTTCAGTATCATTGATGGCCTAGAGTTTTGATAGTTAAAGAGGGATTATTAATTTCATCTATTATATAGAGGATTCGTAGTGATGGTAATGCAATTATGATAAGGATAATAGCTGGTAAAATAGTTCAAATTGTTTCTACTTCTTGTGCATCTATAGTACTAGTATGAGTTAATTTAGTTGTAAGTATTGATGAAATAATATATAGTACAAGGGAGCTAATTAGAAAGACAATTATCAAAGCATGGTCGTGAAAGCTTAATAACTCTTCTATAATAGGAGATGTTGCGTCTTGGAATCCTAGTTGAAATGGATATGCCATAAAGATATACAGGAGTTTCACCTGTAACTTAACTTTGACAAAGTTATGTAAATTTTACTAATATCTTATCTATTGAGAAAGTCATAGTGGTTATGGTATTGGCTTGAAACCAATTTCAGGGGGTTCGAATCCTTCCTTTCTTAAAGCATAAATGTCTTATTTAGGATTTACATAAGTGGGCTCCTCAAAGGTGTGGTAGGGAGGAGGGCATCCATGAAGTCATTCAAGATTTGTTGATGGTAGTTCTACTACTAATACTTCTCGTTTAGATGCAAATGCCTCTCAAACTATAAAAATTATTAGGATAACGGCAGTTAGTGAGATAAATGAGCCTATAGAAGAGACAGTATTTCAAGTAGTATAGGCATCTGGATAATCTGAGTAACGTCGTGGTATACCTGACAGTCCTAGAAAATGTTGTGGAAAGAAAGTCATATTAACCCCTACAAATATAATTAAAAAGTGGATTTTTGCTCAGGTTGTACTTATCGTATAGCCTGTAAATAAGGGAAATCAGTGAATAAAACCGCCTATAATAGCAAAGACTGCCCCTATAGATAATACATAATGAAAGTGTGCTACTACATAGTAAGTATCATGAAGAACAATATCAAGAGAAGAATTAGCAAGTACAATTCCTGTAAGACCTCCAACTGTGAATAAAAAGATAAATCCTAGGGCTCATAATATAGCGGGGGATCATTTAATATTACCCCCATGAAGGGTAGCTAATCAACTAAAAACTTTAACTCCAGTAGGAATGGCAATAATTATAGTAGCTGATGTAAAGTATGCTCGAGTGTCTACATCTATTCCTACTGTAAACATATGATGAGCTCATACAATAAAGCCTAAGAATCCAATAGATATTATAGCTCATACTATTCCTATGTACCCAAAAGGTTCTTTTTTTCCTGAGTAATATGTAACAATGTGAGAGATAATTCCGAATCCGGGCAGAATTAAGATGTATACTTCAGGGTGTCCAAAAAATCAAAATAGGTGTTGATATAGGATTGGATCCCCTCCTCCAGCAGGGTCGAAAAAAGTAGTATTTAAATTTCGGTCTGTTAACAATATTGTAATTCCGGCAGCCAGAACTGGAAGAGAAAGAAGAAGCAGTACGGCTGTAATTAAAACAGATCAAACAAACAATGGTGTCTGATATTGAGAAAGTGCAGGAGGTTTTATATTAATAATAGTAGTAATAAAGTTAATTGCTCCCAGAATTGAAGATACACCTGCTAAGTGTAGGGAAAAGATAGCAAGGTCAACGGAAGCTCCTGCGTGAGCAAGATTCCCTGCTAGAGGGGGATAAACTGTTCAACCAGTGCCTGCTCCTGCCTCAACTATAGATGAGGCCAATAGTAATAAAAAAGATGGAGGAAGTAGTCAGAAACTTATATTATTTATTCGGGGAAAAGCCATATCAGGGGCACCAATCATCAGGGGTACTAGTCAATTCCCAAAGCCTCCGATTATGATAGGCATTACTATAAAGAAAATTATTACAAAAGCATGAGCAGTGACAATTACATTATAAATTTGATCATCTCCTAACAGAGCCCCTGGCTGACCTAATTCTGCGCGAATTAGCAAGCTCAGTGCTGTGCCTGCTATACCGGCTCAAGCACCAAATAGTAGGTACAGGGTGCCGATATCTTTATGGTTGGTTGAAAAGAGTCATCGATTAATGAACATAGGTAAAATGGCTGAGTAAGCATTAGACTGTAAATCTAAAGACAGAGGTAAGACATCCCTCTTTTTACCAAGCCCTGTGGTGTAATACATATTGAATTGCAAATTCAAGGAAGCAGCTTCAATCCTGCCGGGGCTTCTCCCGCCTTTTTTTATTTGCGGCGGGAGAAGTAGATTGAAGCCAGTTGTTTAGGGTTTTTAGCTGTTAACTAATGTTTCGTGGGTTTAAATCCCATCAATCTAGGAAGGGCTTAGCTTAATTAAAGTGATTGATTTGCGTTCATTTGATGTAAGATAAAGTCTTGCAGTCCTTAAAATGCAGGAGTTAAATAATTTATATTTGCTGGAAGCTTTGAAGGCTTCTGGTCTAGGGTAACCTAAACTCCTACTCTAAAATTATTATAATTGGTGCTAGTGGAAGAATTAAAGTTGAGATTGTAATTATAAGGGGTAGTTGTATTGTTTGTTTTAGATTTTTGAATTGTCATTTGATTTTTATGTTGTTTATTGTTGGAAATATTGTTAGTGATGTGGTGTACGTAATTCGTGTGTAAAAGTATAGGTTTAGTAAAGCTAGGAGTGTTATAAGTGTGGGTAGAAGAATGTTGTTATTTTTTGTTATTTCTTGAATAATTGCTCATTTTGGTAAAAAACCAGTTAGGGGAGGTAATCCTCCTAGGGATAGTATGGTAATTAGGATAAGCATGGTGATTAGTGGTAATTTATTTCATATATGGGATAGTGAAGTTGTTGTAGTTGCTGAGCTTAATATTAATAGTATAAAAGTAGTGATTGTTATTGGGATATAGAGATAGAGGTTTAGTAGTGTTATAGTTGGGTTATAAGTTAGAATGGCTATTATTCAGCCTATATGGGCGATAGATGAATATGCTATAATCTTACGTAGTTGGGTTTGGTTTAATCCTCCTCAGCCACCAATTGCGATGGATATTAGTGATATGGTTAGAAGAAGGTTTGTGTTGATAAGGGGTATAATTATATATAAGACTGATAGAGGGGCTAGTTTTTGTCATGTTAGTAAGATTAGTCCTGACATTAGTGGGATTCCTTGGGTTACTTCTGGTACTCAGAAGTGGAATGGGGATAGTCCTAGTTTTATTGTAAGAGCTATTGTTATTATGGTTGATGCTGTTGGGTTAATTAGTTTTATAATGGATCAATGACCAGTGTATAATAGGTTAGTGATTGCTGCTATTATAAGGAGTATAGATGCTGTAGCTTGTGTGAGGAAATATTTTGTTGCTGCTTCTGTAGATCGTGGGTTGTGTTCTTTTGTTAGTAGTGGAATGATGGCTAGTATATTTATTTCAAATCCTACTCAAGTTATAAATCAGTGTGAGCTTGTTATAACAATTAAAGTACCTGAAATTATTGTTGTTAGCACTAATGATAGGGTTAGAGGGTTAATTAGTACGGGAAGGATATAAACCAACATTTTCGGGGTATGGGCCCGATAGCTTATTTAGCTGACCTTACTTAGAATATGGTGTAATATGGGTAGCACGAAGATTTTTGAATTCTTAGGAGCAGGTTCAATTCCTGTAATTCTAGAAATAAGGGGATTTAAACCCCTATGATTTACTCTATCAAAGTAACTCTATTATCAGACATATTTCTTATGTTGAGGGTGGAATACTTGCCAGGATAATTGGCAGAGTAACGTGTCATATACATATTACTAAGGTAAGGGGTAGAAAATTTTTTCATAATAAATGTATTAGTTGATCATACCGGAATCGAGGGTAAGATGCTCGGATTCATAGAAAAAATATTGTAAATAAAAGAGTTTTGGTAGCGAAATTAGTGGTATATAGTTCTGAGAATATTGGATTGCTATATGCCCCTAAAAATAAAATAGTTGTTAGGGCATTTATTATAATGATATTTGCATATTCTGCTAGAAAGAAAAGGGCGAAGGGTCCTCCTGCATATTCTACATTAAAGCCAGATACTAGTTCTGATTCTCCTTCTGTTAAGTCAAAAGGAGCTCGATTAGTTTCTGCTAGGGTTGAAATAAATCATATTATGGCTAAGGGTCATGAGGGGATAATTAGTCAGATATATTCTTGTGTTGTGATTAGTGTGGTTAATGCAAAGGAGCCATTTATGAGTAGAATAGATAAGATAATAATAGCTAAGGTGACTTCATAGGAGATTGTTTGAGCTACTGCTCGTAGGGCTCCAATTAGTGCGTATTTTGAATTTGAAGCTCAGCCTGATCATAGGATAGCGTAAACAGCTAGGCTTGATAGGGCTAGTATAAAGAGCATACTTAAGTTTATGTTAATTAATGAGTATGGTATAGGTAATGGGATTCATATTATTAAGGCTAGAGTTAAAGCCAGAGTGGGTGCAATAATGAATAAGGTGAGAGATGATGTTAGTGGTTGTATGGGTTCTTTAGTAAATAATTTAACTGCATCAGCAATTGGTTGTAGTAGGCCGTAGGGACCGACAATATTAGGTCCTTTTCGAAGTTGTATATAGCCTAATACTTTTCGTTCTAGTAGGGTTAAGAATGCTACAGCTAGTAGAATTGGAATAGTTATTATTAGTAGATTGATGAAATACATAAAAATGTTAAAGAGAGGAATTGAACCCCTGGCTCTAAAAGCTTAAGTTTTATGCAATTACCGGTCTCTGCCACTTTAACTAAACCCTGTTTTTGGGTTAATATTTATATAATAAGATTAAGATTAATTCATCTAATTAATTAGGGCGCTTATTTTAAGTGGGCCCTGTCTCTCTTGTCCTTTCGTACTGGGAGGGACCTTGAAATAGATAGAAACCGACCTGGATTTCTCCGGTCTGAACTCAGATCACGTAGGACTTTAATCGTTGAACAAACGAACACATTAATAGCTGCTGCACCATTGGGATGTCCTGATCCAACATCGAGGTCGTAAACCCTAATTGTCGATATGGACTCTTAAATAGGATTGCGCTGTTATCCCTAGGGTAACTTGTTTCGTTGATCGTTTAGTAACGGATCAGTATATAATAGAATAATTTTGACTTGTATGTCTTAATTGAAATTTTCTCGGGAGTTATTTTTTATTCCGAGGTCACCCCAACCTAAATTGCCAACTCAGCTAAAATGGGTTTATTTCTAATAGAGTGTTATTTTGATCTATGAGTTGATTAATTAAAGCTCCATAGGGTCTTCTCGTCTTATTTTTTTATTCACGCCTCTTCACGGGAAGGTCAATTTCACTGATTGAAAGTAAGAGACAGTAAAACCCTCGTGAAGCCGTTCATACAAGTCCTTATTTAGAGAACAAGTGATTATGCTACCTTTGCACGGTCAGGATACCGCGGCCGTTAAACTGAAGTCACCGGGCAGGCAGTGCCTCTAATATTTTTTATGCTAGAGGTGATGTTTTTGGTAAACAGGCGGGGTTTGTGTTTGCCGAGTTCCTTTTACTTTTTTTAATCTTTCCCTGATTGCATACCTGTGTTGGACTAACAATTATGTTGGATTTTTTAGTTGGGTGGTTATATTTATATTTGTTAACTATCAGTGAGCTATTCGTTCTGATATACACGCATGCAGGGAGAAATACTTCTTGTTACTTATATCAACAGTATTGCTTCTATTTAAAAATAGAATAGTCCAGTCTTAATATTAGGAGTCTCACTATTAATTATTGGAATTAGTTTTTGTATATTGTTGAGCTTGAACGCTATCTTGTTTGATGGCTGCTTTTAGGCCAACTAGGGTAATTTAGATTTCTATTTTACTCACTAACAGGGGTTGTATTCCGTATCTAAAAGGCTGTACCCTTTTAGATTATGATTTAAGCTTACATTTAAATTTATTTTTTTTATGGTAGGCTTAAGTTAGAACTAAAATTCTATTCTGGACAACCAGCTATCACTAGGCTCGATAGGTTTATCGCCTCTACCCATTAGTCTTCTCACTATTTTGCTACATAGATGAGTTTGCTCTTTAGGCTGCTAGTGGGTAGCTCGTCTAGTTTCGGGGTATTTAACTTAAATTCTTTTTGCTAATATTTTCTAGTTGAATCATTATGCAAAAGGTACAAGGGTTAAGCTTTGCTTCTTTTTACTTTCAAGTTTTCTTTCATTTTTTTCCCTTGCGGTACTCTTTCTATAGCGCCAAATAGAATTTCTATCACCTATACTTTTAATTTTTGTAAATGTTTTGTTTTTAATGCTTTAGAGTAATATTATATGATATATTTTGAGCTATTTTTAGTGTCAAAGTGGTCAGTTTATATGAAATCTTCTAGGTGTAAACTAGATGCTTTATATTTAAGCTACACTTTGTATTATCCAAGTGCACTTTCCAGTACACTTACCTTGTTACGACTTGTCTCCTCTTATAGATCAATATTTTATGCTATTTAGGATATGTTTAATATTATTTTATTTGAGGAGGGTGACGGGCGGTGTGTGCGTGCCTTATGGCCACATTCAATTAAGCTCTCTATTCTTAATTTACTGCTAAATCCACCTTTAACTTTTGATTTCACATAGGTTTTCGTATAGAGTTTAGTTCCTCGAGTCGAGGAATGTAGCCCATTTCTTCCCAGTCTATAAGCTACACCTTGACCTAACGTTTTTATGTTAATACTTGTGCTTACTTTGATTCCTTTTTAGGGTTTGCTGAAGATGGCGGTATATAGGCTGATTTAGCAAAGACTGGTGAGGTAGATCGGGGTTTATCGATTATAGAACAGGCTCCTCTAGAGGGATATAAGGCACCGCCAAGTCCTTTGAGTTTTAAGCTATTGCTAGTAGTACTCTGGCGAATAATTTTGTTTATAATTTTTTATGTTTAGGGCTAAGCATAGTGGGGTATCTAATCCCAGTTTGGATCTTAGCTATCGTGTAATCAGATTTTTTAAAATCACTTTCGTTATATATCTTACAGTAGCTGAGGCTTTTTACAGCTTAGTTAAGGTTTGATTTTATTTATTGTCTATACTCTAAAACACGCTTTACGCCGAGTATCTATTAGTTTGGCCTAATCGTATGACCGCGGTGGCTGGCACGAGATTTACCAGTCCTAAATAGTATAACTTAGTCAGACTTTCATTTATTGCTTAATTTTTATCACTGCTGTATCCCGTGGGGGTGTGGCTAAGCGAGGTGTTGAGAGCTACTTATTAGTGTGCTTGATACCAGCTCCTTTTTACCACTAGTGGTGTAGAGGGCGTTCTCACTGGAGGGGGGATTCTTGCATGTGTAAGTTTACTAGTAACTAATAGAAAGGCCAGGACCAAACCTATGTGTTTATGGAGTGAGGAGACTCATCTAGGCATTTTCAGTGCCTTGCTTTAGTATTAAGCTACATTAAC